TTATTCATTAATATACTACTCGATTTGTATGAAATCGAATATTTTATTTGGATGAAATCCAATCGGATTTCAATATTTCTTATTATTGATTCCTATCAAAAAGAAAGAATTTGAGTAGAAGGTCATTCATATCTTTTTTTTTTATGAGTTTTTTTTTTAATGAGTCTGTTTTTATGTTATTTCGTACTATACAATTCCGTTGTTTGTGGGATCATTTTCTCACGAGAGGTAATGAAAAGAATTATAAAATGGATTGCTATCTATGCCTAGATCGAGGATAAATGGAAATTTTATTGATAAGACCTTTTCAATTGTAGCCAATATCTTATTACAAATAATTCCGACAACTTCAGGAGAAAAAGAGGCATTTACCTATTACAGAGATGGTGCGATTTGATTATTATTTTTTTTTAAGTATCTTTTTCTATTTTATTTACCGCTTTTCTTTCAGTCTTAGAAGAAAGACACATGATTCGGGATAGAAAGAAAAAAAGGTTATTGCAAAAAATCTACGCTTTTTGAAGGTAAAGTTTGTAAAAAAAAAAAACAATTCCTTCTGTCGTGTATCCCCGATTAATGCAGCCTCAGATGCTTCAATTGTCGATTCTAGTATTGAGCGAAAGGTTACACCTACGGGTTATGTATTGTGGGGTCAACCCTAATCCATTAGTACCAATAGGCGGCATAGGAGAAGAAGCACTACGCCTAAAAATCAACAACACGAAAACTTTGTTATGTTATAAATTATACTCCTTCCTTATCGAGACCGGAACTAAGAAGAATGGTTGGGCCAACAAACATCCATCTCGTTTGTATTTTGGATACCCGTATAACCATCGAAGACTGTTGAAGTGACGAATTCCTGGAATTTAAGGGGCGTGGGGGACAAAGAAATTGTTGAAGTTACCATTTTTTTATCTAGTATCGACCCATTTGATGTTAAAAAAGATCTTTTGCAGGAAGGTTGGCTAGAGATTTCTTGCAAAAACACTAGCCCCGCTCAGTCAATAATGAGAATATTTCAATCTTTTTTGATTCCATGTATTATTCTCATTATGCACATAAGGGAGGAGCCGTATGAGGTGAAAATCTCACGTACGGTTCTGGAACGGAGATTCTTTGAATCGAACAACGACCGTAACGGATGTCGGCTCAATCCGAAGGAAATTATGCGGAAGCTTTACAGAATTATTATGAAGCTATGCGACTAGAAATTGATCCCTATGATCGAAGCTATATACTCTATAACATAGGCCTTATCCACACAAGTAACGGAGAACATATGAAAGCTTTGGAATATTATTTTCGGGCACTCGAACGAAACCCGTTTTTACCACAAGCTTTTAATAATATGGCTGTGATCTGTCATTACGTGCGACTATCTCCACTATAGAAAGAAAAAAGGAAAGAGAAAAGAGCGAATCCGCTAGTAAATACTAGAAAAAATTACTAGAAAAAATAGGCTTTCTACATATACATCGTTCAAAAAACGATTTTTATCAGCTGTAGCAAAGAAAGGAACTTCATAGAAGTCAAAATATGAAGAAATAGATATGCCTAGATACTTTATTCTATGGATAAAGGATCTAATTGATAGAGAAAGCACCGTAAAGATCAATTAGTGAGGTTTTGGGCCGATACAATAAGAACTGCTTACTTACTTATGTCATGATAGAAGATAAAAGTTAGGAATCCATTTATGTAATAAAGTCGATCCCCTAAGGTATTGAGCAGCGGTGTAGCATCAGATCCCAAAGATAGTAAGTCTTTTCTTTATTATGAAGAAAAGACTTTTTCAAAGATTCTATATCAATTTCTCTATGAAACCGAGATAGTTACCTTTGAGAAAATTCTAGCAATAGTGGAAATGCCTATGCTTTTATTCTTCTGAAGGTGGGAGAAAAGATAAAACTAAAAAAAACGGATTATTTATTATTAATAAATATTCAAGTTTGAAACTCATGGAATTAACCTCTTTTGCTTTTGGTTAACCTGAGAAAAAAAAATGGGACACCACAAGAATTGAACGATGAGCCGTATGAGGTAGGAAACTCTCAAGTACGGTTCTAAGGGAAGGAATTGATCCACCTATTCCGACCGGGGAGAACAGGCCATTCGACAGGGAGATTCTGAAATTGCGGAGGCTTGGTTCGATCAAGCCGCTGAGTATTGGAAACAAGCTATAGCGCTCACTCCTGGTAATTATATTGAAGCGCAAAATTGGTTGAAGATCACGAGGCGTTTCGAATAAGAGCACTCTTTTTTTATTTATTATTTTCTAATTCTATTTTTTTTATATTGAATTGTTTGTTAGCTTCATCAGTCAAATAAAAAGGATCATTTATCTGGTAAAAACAATCAAAGAATTTCATTATATCCTTTCTAAGATCCTAAGATCATTTTCTATTTCGTTTGGTATTTCGCGGGTATAAACGATACGCAGATAAAGTAGAGAATATCTATTTCTTTTTCTGCTATTAAAACTAACTTCCGAATAACT